TTCTTGACTAGCATAAAAGAGATAAAAACCGGAGATTTTCTGTGATTAGTTGATATTTTAAATATATAATTCAAGTAGGCAAATCGAAAAAAAAAAAAGATGGTTGAATCAAAATAATTCCTTTTTAAGTTCTATTTCTTTCAGAGGGTAATATGAATGTTCTATTATGTTCTATCAAAACACTAAAAGGTTTATACGATATATCCGGTGTGGAAGTAGGCCAACATTTCTATTGGCAAATAGGAAGTTTCCAAGTCCATGCGCAAGTACTTATTACTTCTTGGGTCGTAATTGCTATTTTATTAGGTTCAGCCATTCTAGCTGTTCGTAATCCACAAACCATTCCTACTGATGGTCAGAATTTCTTTGAATATGTCCTTGAATTCATTCGAGACGTGAGCAAAACTCAAATTGGAGAAGAATACGGTCCATGGGTTCCCTTTATTGGAACTATGTTTCTATTTATTTTTGTTTCGAATTGGTCAGGGGCTCTTTTACCCTGGAAAATTATACAGTTACCTCACGGGGAGTTAGCCGCACCCACAAATGATATAAACACGACCGTTGCTTTAGCTTTACTTACTTCAGTAGCATATTTTTATGCGGGCCTTACAAAAAAGGGATTGAGTTATTTCGGTAAATATATTCAACCAACGCCAATCCTTTTACCTATTAACATCTTAGAAGATTTCACAAAACCGTTATCGCTTAGTTTTCGACTTTTCGGAAATATTTTAGCTGATGAATTAGTAGTTGTTGTTCTTGTTTCTTTAGTACCTTTAGTAGTTCCTATACCAGTCATGTTCCTTGGATTATTTACAAGCGGTATTCAAGCTCTTATTTTTGCAACCCTAGCTGCGGCTTATATAGGCGAATCCATGGAAGGTCATCATTGACTAGTTTCCAACACAGTCTTTTTTAGCTTAGCCTGACGCAATGTATGCGCCGTTTGAGGTAATCCACTTAGGGAAGATAAATATACAAATAAGGTATAAATCAAGATATAGACGATCTAGAGTAATTGTAAAAAAGGTTACGATATTTTTTTGTTGTAAAAAAAATATGGATTGGTTTGCGTAGGAATGGGGGGTCGAACTAGGTGTATATAATCTAATCGCTATAAGACAACTCTTGTGAATCTTTCGAAGAATGATTCGAGAATCCCGATGACTTTAAGATACAATATTTGGTTTACGGTATGGGGGAAAAACACGTATATGTGATATTAGACATTAACTAGGTATATATGAACTAAAGATATATCTAATTTGTCTTACTATTGTGAATTTGGATAGGGATTTCAATAGAAACCTTTCCATTTCGTCGGTAATTGTGACTTGAATATTGGTTGATTGTATCATTAACTATTTCTTTATTTTTGTTTTGGCGCGAGGAACTTATCATGAATCCACTGATTTCTGCCGCTTCCGTTATTGCTGCTGGATTGGCTGTCGGGCTTGCTTCTATTGGACCTGGGGTTGGTCAAGGTACTGCTGCGGGACAGGCTGTAGAAGGGATCGCGAGACAACCAGAGGCGGAAGGAAAAATACGGGGTACTTTATTACTTAGTCTAGCTTTCATGGAAGCTTTAACAATTTATGGGTTAGTTGTAGCATTAGCTCTTTTATTTGCGAATCCTTTTGTTTAATCCTAAAAACACATATTTTTATTTATTTCCGTAAGATTTGTTGATCTTGTTTTTTTGAATTATTTTAATATTTATTTAATTCCTACAATTTAATTACTTAGGAACAACAACCCACGGAAATCCCTGGTTTAAGAATGAGGATCCAACTCACTTTTTCCTTTACCTTCTTAGTCCAATGGACGAACTTTTTTTAGGAAGTATTGCAATTGTATTGTAACAAACGGGGTATTTCGCAACTGACCTGTATAAGACCTGGTACCGAATTCGAATCGAACTAATTCGAATCGAATAAGTATCAAGCTTATTGGAAATTTCCAATACTTGGAAATTTCCAATTGAAAAAAAAAATCCATTAAAATCCATTTCTAATATCAATATATTTTTTGACTCAATTTCCTATTTTCTATTTAGAAATAGTGAAAGTCATAATAAAAGAATACAATAAAGAATAGAAAGAAAAAAAATTAAGTAGTCTATCTATAACTAGAAGAAAGCTATAACTATAAGAAAGAGGAGATCATATGAAAAATGTAACCGATTCTTTCCTTTCCTTGGGTTATTGGCCATCCGCGGGGAGTTTCGGGTTTAATACTGATATTTTTGCAACCAATCTAATAAACCTAAGTGTAGTACTTGGTGTGTTAATTTTTTTTGGAAAGGGAGTGTTAAGTGATTTATTAGATAATCGAAAACAAAGGATCTTGAAGACTATTCAAAATTCAGAAGAATTACGCAAGGGGGCCCTAGACCAGTTAGAAAAAGCCCGGGCCCGCTTACGGAAAGTCGAAATAGAAGCGGATCAATTTCGAATGATTGGATACTCTGAAATAGAACGAGAAAAATTAAATTTGA